GATCTATTCATTAAAAAGAATCGATTCGATACACTTCTTATGTACCCATAGGTGTTATATTGGATTTGCATCAGATTTCGGATCAATCTATATTGATTGACTGCCTCCATTATGTTGTTGCTAGCAAATACCGCCATTTTTATTTTTGGATCTTCCAAATAATTCCCGCAGTAGATCCGGACCAATTTTTTTCTGATCCTTCGATAAAAAGATTCATTCTCTTCATAAAAAAGAGGAGGTAGAATCAATAAAGATTTCTTTTTCGATTCATCTCTGGAGTTGAATACCTTATTCAAGAATTTTTTTTGATCTAACCCGTAGGAATCAATAGAAAAGGCAAATCTCCTATGATACACCAGATCCGGCCCGGTTATTGATAGAGTGAGTAGATCTGCCATTTCTTGAAATCTCTCTTCTGATTCAAAATCATGGTGTAACGTGTATCCCCCCTTGTTCCGGCCATGGAATAGATGAAATAAATAAAAAAATGGATTTTTGTTCAAGAATGAAATCTTATTGGAACTGTCCATATCCGGTGCATCCTTCGGAACCATATCAGATCCCGGATCTGATGAAATAGGATGAATTGAGACGGTATTTTGTAAATACGTAATTATCTTGAATATATCAACCATTTCTTTATTTTCCGATCGCCTGGAAAGAACAAAAGAAACATCCTGTTTTTTCTTCAAAAATTTCTGATCTCTAGTGGACCTCTCAGTAGGATTCGAACCCAGATGAAGTTCTGACCATCTGTCAGAGAAAAAAGAACGAATTGATCTTGTAGGATTCCCAAGAAATTCTTCGATTTCTTCCGGAAGCAGATGATTATTCATCTGCTTCTCACGTTCCGCGAATAGCCGGGACATTGAGGAAGATCCAAAAAGGCATTTCGGGAATCGATCTGATTCTATCTCTGTTCCTTCCGTTTGAAGAAAGGAAGGATCCCAAAGAATCGATCTTTCTTTTTGAATATTTGACAATGCATTCCGTACCTTGCTAAAAAACCGATCCTTGTTTACCAACCACACATTGTCTAACCAAATCAAATTCTCTCTCGATACGTTCCTCAAAAAATCCGATTCGTGCTGATTCTTTCCCCAACTAACGAAGAGATCTTGGTGGAATTGCCACATATGAAATTGAGCACAATTTTGCAAAGAAATATCCCACTTGTTTCTCGAGAAGAGATGGGAAACATGCTCAATATAATTTGATTGAATAGTTGCCTCAGCTCCTTGTTGTTTGAAGAACCCCCCCCCTTCAATTGGTCTTTTTTCACGAAAAGCAGACATGAGATAACAAATCAAGTCTTTCCCTAAGACTTCGAATAGCTGTCCCGAATTCAAGTTGAGTATGTTTCGCTTCTTCCTCGGAGAAAGACGATCAAACAATTCCCAATCATGGTCCTTGCGGATCATATCATCCGTATAGGATAAAAAAAGAAACTCCAGATATTTGCTATCTTTCTCTTTGAATGAGATCTCAATTCCAACTACGGTTTTATTAGATACCTTACAACTAGAATCCCTCTTTTTTCCGATCCGGTTCCTCCACCACCGCGAACCCCGGTTAGATTCAGGCATGATACACTTTTTATTTATTGGGAGAACCCAAGTACTCTCTTGCGAATCCATGAAACAACTCTCAGAAATATTTTTCCCTTTTGGAAGATACAGGGGCGAAACAATCAACCTATTGATATTGCAAGACCAAAAAGATTCTTCCAATGTCTCATTTCTGGGTCCAATGGAATTCATAGGTATAGGAAGAAGCCCCATCAAATAGAGATTTTTTCTTTCGCCAATCTTTCGATTGTTAATACGAGATATAAGGACCGCTACTACAAGCAGTATTATACCTTTGATCGTGAAATATCGATTGCTTCTTGAACCCTGTGAATCACGTGAAAGTAGGATACTCCAAATTCGGGGGTCAAAGAGTTTCATAAAACGTTCTTGGTGGAAAAGAATGTGAGTGAAAGATCCCACTGAATCGAATTTGGTCCATGAATCTAAGAAATAGTGAGAATTCTTGATCTCTCTCAATATCTCTCTCAATTCGAAGATCCAGGATTTGAATTGATGTCCTCTCATTGATTCCTCCTAAAGATTTCATTTCAATTGGAATTTGGTTATTTACGATGTACGATGATCCCTGTTAAGCATCCATGGCTGAATGGTTAAAGCGCCCAACTCATAATTGGCAAATTCGTAGGTTCAATTCCTGCTGGATGCACGCCAATGGGAACGTTCAATAAGTCTATTAGAATTGGCTCTGTATCAATGGAATCTCATCATCCATACATACCGAATTGGTATGGTATATTCATACCATAACATATGAACAGTAAGAACTAGAATTCTTATTGATACTGGAACTCATAGGGAAGAAAATGGATTTATGGATGGAATCAAATATGCAGTATTTACAGAAAAAAGTATTCGGTTATTGGGGAACAATCAATATACTTCTAATGTCGAATCAGGATCAACTAGGA